TAGTGAACAAGGAAAAATATTATCTCGACGAGTGAATAGATTGACCTTGAAACAACAACGATTAATTACTATTGCTATAAAACAAGCTCGTATTTTATCTTCGTTACCCTTTCTTAATAATGAGAAACGAGTTAAAAATAAGGAGAAAGGATTTCAAAAAAATAAGAAACGATTTCAAAAAAATCCGAAACAATTTCAAAATAATGAGAAACGATTTCAAAAAAATCCGAAACAATTTCAAAATAATGAGAAACGAGTTAAAAATAAGGAGAAAGGATTTCAAAAAAATAAGAAACGATTTCAAAATAATAAGAAACGATTTCAAAATAATAAGAAACGATTTCAAAAAAATCCGAAACAATTTCAAAATAATGAGAAACGATTTAAAAGAACCGAGTCGACCGCTAGACCTACGGGTCTTAGAGCCAGAAAGAAATAGGCTTACTCTTTCTTTACTTGAATCAAAATTCCAATCCGAACTCAAACGCAGATTGAGGTTTTGCTCGAAAAATCCGAGAATCTAGATTTGATTATCGTGTCGTAAGAAAAAAAAAAGAATCGGGGAAGAAGAAATCTTTTTTTTTATTGAGCGTGTTCATTCATTTTGACTACTTTCTCATATTTTATCATATTCTATCAATTATCCATTTTTACTCTATCCTCCCGGAGTTCATTCTCCGGGGAACTCTGTTTAAATTATTCCTGCGGATTCTTTCCAATCTTCTTTTTTTACGATATCATTATAAAGAATATAAATGGAATTTTTATTTGATATAGCTATTTGTGCAAGTATTTTACGATTAAGAAACAACTGTCTCTTGTACAGATCATGTATTAATCTACTATAGGATACCCCCCTTTCACGAATTACTGCGTTTATTCGAGTGATCCACAAACGACGAAAATTTCTCTTTTGCCTATCCCTATCCCGATGTGCCGAATCCAAAGCTCTTATTTCCTGTTGGCTAATTGTTCGAGTAAGTCTTGAATGAGCCCCTCGAAAGCTTGATACAAAGGAACGCACTTTTGTTCTACGTCTCCGAGCTGTATATCCCCGTTTAGTTCTGGTCATTGAATAAATGAAACTTTGACGAATACCGAATTGATTTCCCTTCTTTCAGTTATTCTTTGTCCCTTTTCTAGTCTATTAATAACAAAACATATTTTCCAATGTATAAACTCAAAATTCCAATGGCTTTGGCTGCTATAACCTTCCCAACCACAATTTTTTCTTTTTTCTAGGCATTTCACTTCGAAATAAGAAGTTGTATTCTATTAGGTATCAAAAATAGAGTCAATAAAAAAGAAATAGTGGATTCCATCGTTTCTATGGTTACTTCTTAAACGGTGAGGTCTTCTCTATACACCGGAGCCTTTACTTAATACTTAAATTAATCAATCTTATTGGTAACTTGTATAGTTCACATTCTTTGGCTCTACCCATGAATTATCCAGTAATAGGTCTTTCACAACGAGATCTACCTATACAGTAACGGTATTTTATTATGAAGGTTGGCTGGGTAGCTGACCATGTTAGTCCGTTCTTGCAAGGGGCATAATCTTTCTGTTTTTTAACTAAGATTTCCTCCGCTTAATGGATAATCATTTGCTACCAATGGAGAATTGCTTCTCATCTTAATCTTAAATTGAGATGATTGGGTTTGCACCAATGGAAACCATAAATTTCATACACAATAGGGGGATATGATAGATTTTCTTATTTTTAGTTTTTAGATAGTGAATGGAGTTCGTTTTTACACTCTATCCTATTCAGCGGGGTGGATCATTGATACTGGAAAAATGGGTTTCTTTCTTTTGTCCTAGCTCATGATCTGAACGAGTCGCACATACACCCTAGTACATGTTCCTCGACGCTGAGGGCATCCCCGAAGGGCGGGGGATTTTGTGACATTTCTGATTGGCTGTCTTGTATTTCTAATAAGTTGTTTAATAGTTGGCATGTTGAATCATATACATAATGGGCTGGTTTAGATCGATCCTAACTGCATGATTAGGAATTGCTTGTAGCTTGTATTTAATATTCTATATTTAATAGAATATTAAACTCAGTTAAGAAGAGAAAATCGCGAATTTGCGCGAAATCTGGGGCTGGGCTATTGCCCTACATAATCAACAATTCCATAAGCTTTTGCTTCTGTTGCTGACATAACACAAATATCTGTTCAAGTAGTCCCATACCTGTGTGAAAAAAAAAAACAGTTTGTGACGCTGAACTCCGATAGATAAAATCGGAAATACCTCCTATCTCATACTACTCCCCCGATACATAATCTAATGTTTTGAAAAAAACTTTCTTATATCTTATATCGGATTCAAAGTGCCATGCTATTATTACTTAATATTCATATTTCATATGGCGAAGGCATAGTTTTCTTTTTTCTTTCAAATAAAAATCCCATTGGCGCCAAGCGTGAGGGAATGCTAGACGTTTGGTAATTGTTCCTCCGAGCAAGATAAAAGATGCGATTGAAGCGACTTCTCCCACAGCCACTGTATGTACATCTGCTTTCACAGATTGCATCATATCATAAATAGCCACTCCACCTATTATTGATCCGCCGGGACACAGTATAAGCAAATGCTGATCTTTGGTATGATCCTCGATAGAGAGAAATACTATAAGACCTACAATTTGATTTGAGAGCTCGCTATCGGGGAGAGAACGGGGAAATCCCATATGACCCAATATACCTGACAAGTCGCACTATATGTCAACCCAAGTCGCTTCTTCGTCTCCAGGAATTAGAAACGCTAGTTTTGGAACACCAATAGGCATTAAATGAAAGCAAAACGAACTACGCACTAGATTTCACGTTGATGTGGAAACATAACAATCGGTTTATTATCTTTCTAATATTCTCCTTTATCGTATTTTATCCATAGATTAGAAAAATTCATAAAGAAAGACAGAATCAATAAGGGAAAATTATGAAAAATAGGCCCTTCTAATGATAATGATGAACAAGTATGGACGCATTCACTCATAGAAAATGGTATCAACCCCCCCATTGCGTATTGGTACTTATCGAGTATAGAATAAATCTGCTTCTCTTTGTTCCTACGAACGGAATTGTTCCATTATTTTATTACTAACAGAATCAAACAAATATGAATCCTTGCTCGGAAATAATCCACTGAACAGGGGAGGTCCATAACATAGTCATAGTCTAGCCTTTTCCAATGCAATAAAGTTACATAGTGTCTTTTTTTCTTTGAAAAAGGGGTATTTCCATGGGTTTGCCTTGGTATCGTGTTCATACCGTTGTATTGAATGATCCCGGTCGACTGCTTTCTGTCCATATAATGCATACAGCTCTGGTTGCGGGTTGGGCCGGTTCTATGGCTCTGTATGAATTAGCAGTTTTTGATCCCTCTGACCCCGTTCTTGATCCAATGTGGAGACAGGGTATGTTCGTTATACCATTCATGACTCGTTTAGGAATAACCAATTCGTGGGGTGGTTGGAATATCACAGGAGGGACTATAACGAATCCGGGTATTTGGAGTTACGAAGGTGTGGCCGGGGCACATATTGTGTTTTCTGGCTTGTGCTTCTTGGCAGCTATCTGGCATTGGGTATATTGGGATCTAGAAATATTTTGTGATGAACGTACAGGAAAACCTTCTTTGGATTTACCCAAAATCTTTGGAATTCATTTATTTCTCGCAGGAGTGGCGTGCTTTGGTTTTGGTGCATTTCATGTAACAGGCTTGTATGGTCCTGGAATATGGGTGTCCGATCCTTATGGACTAACGGGAAAAGTGCAATCTGTAAATCCAGCGTGGGGCGTGGAAGGTTTTGATCCTTTTGTTCCGGGAGGAATAGCCTCTCATCATATTGCAGCAGGGGCATTGGGCATATTAGCGGGCCTATTCCATCTTAGCGTCCGCCCACCCCAACGCTTATACAAAGGATTGCGTATGGGCAATATTGAAACCGTCCTTTCCAGTAGTATTGCTGCTGTATTTTTTGCAGCTTTTGTTGTTGCCGGAACTATGTGGTATGGTTCAGCAACTACTCCGATCGAATTGTTTGGGCCTACTCGTTATCAATGGGATCAGGGGTACTTTCAGCAAGAGATATACCGAAGAGTTAGTGCTGGGCTAGCCGAAAATCAAAGTTTATCAGAAGCTTGGTCTAAAATTCCTGAAAAATTGGCTTTTTATGATTACATCGGCAATAATCCGGCAAAAGGGGGATTATTCAGGGCGGGCTCAATGGATAACGGGGATGGAATAGCGGTTGGATGGTTAGGGCATCCAATTTTTAGAGATAAAGAAGGACGTGAACTTTTTGTACGTCGTATGCCTACTTTTTTTGAAACATTTCCGGTCGTTTTGGTAGACGGCGACGGAATTGTTAGAGCCGATGTTCCTTTTCGAAGGGCCGAATCGAAGTATAGTGTCGAACAAGTAGGTGTAACTGTTGAGTTCTACGGTGGCGAACTCAACGGAGTCAGTTATAGCGATCCTGCTACTGTGAAAAAATATGCTAGACGTGCTCAATTGGGTGAAATTTTTGAGTTAGATCGTGCTACTTTGAAATCCGATGGTGTTTTTCGTAGCAGTCCAAGGGGTTGGTTTACTTTTGGACATGCTTCATTTGCTTTGCTCTTCTTCTTTGGACACATTTGGCATGGTGCTAGAACCTTGTTCAGAGATGTTTTTGCTGGTATTGACCCAGATTTGGATGCTCAAGTAGAATTTGGAGCATTCCAAAAACTTGGAGATCCAACTACAAGAAGACAGGTAATCTGATACGACATTGCTTTGGTCTCTTTCGACTCTATGATTTATTTTTGTGATTGGATATGGGGTACCAAAGAAATCTTAATTTGAATCACCCCCCTTTTTTGACTCTTCCTCTTTCTTTACCCGGGAGAGGGCCTCCCCCCAAAAAATAAAAAAGAAACAGGTATGGAAGCTATAATTGTAAATCACGATCGAATTTATGGAAGCATTGGTTTATACATTCCTCT